CTGGTTGAGACCACATGTAAAAACAAGATTGCCATAAATTAACTAGGTAATATTTCCACTTAGACATTAAAATGGACGTTCCTTTTGAAACCAAAAGGAATTTTCCTTGATACCTAACATAATGCATGAAAAGATCCTTGAACAACCAAAAAAAAACCTTAAAATCCTCAGCACAAACTTCTAGAAAATGTTCTATTTTTTCATAGAAATAGATACGTTCAAGAAAAGCTTCAGAAGATATTGATCGTAAATGAAAAGATTGGTTACGCAGAAAAACCAAGATAGATTCATATTCACACACTTTAGAGTTATATAGGAAGAAGAAGAATCTTTGATTCCTTTTTTTTGAAAAAAAAAAAAGAAGATTGTTTTGGAATAATAAAACAATTCCGATTATGATACTGGTGCAGAAAAATTCGCAATAAATGCAAAGAAGAAGCATCTTTTACCCAATAACGAAGAGTTTGAACCAAGATTTCCAGATGGATGGAATGGGGTAGTAGTATATCTACTACATAATTAGAATGTGATAATTTGTCTTCTAAAAAAGGAAATATTGAATGAATGGATCGTAAATTCAAAAATTGGACGATCTCTTTCCTTTCTATAAAGGGTCTTTCTCGTAGAGAAAATGGAATTTCCAAAACAACGGCAAATGCTTCGAATAGGATTTGATAATATAAATCCGTGTTGTGTCCAAAAAATAAATTTTGTTTAGGATCATTAGCAGAAAAAATCAAATGATTTTGTTGATACATTTGAGTAATTAAACATTTCAGAATTAGTAAGCTAGATTTTTTGTCAGAATCCGCATTTAATATTGATCTATTTAAACCATGATCATGAGCAAGTGTATAAATATACTCTTGAAAGCTAAGTGAATATAGGAAGTCCTGTTGCTGAGATCTATCTAGTTCTAAATATCTTTTGAACTCCTCCATTTGATTTGAACCAAAGACAGAGAATTGGGTTGGTTGGTTGGTTATCAAATGATACATAGTGCGATACAGGCAAAACAAGGTACTTTAGTAAGAAAAAAATAGCTACCTCGATAAACTTTTCAACGGATTCTCTATTCCCTTCTTTTACATTTAATTGAATTTTTTATGCTCATTATTTGGTTTAGGATAAAAAGATGCTTAGAAATCCTTTATTTTTCAAACCAATCACTCTTTTGATTTTGGAAAAAAAAAATACTTTATCATTATCAATATGCTGCTTCTTTTACACATTTACTTCCATTCCATAATGAACTGGACCAATAACTAGGATTCATATAATCCATGAAGAAACCTGTTCCGCAACTGGTACTAATATATTTTTAACCTATAATTAGAAATAAGATCGGATAATTATTCAAATTAAGAATGGAAGCTCGTTCCTTTTGCTTTCCCTATAATTAATTGAAACCGTAGGGTTCTATCCATTTATTCACTCAACCCTATTTGAAATTGAATTCATTTTGTTCCATTTAAAAAATGGTTTTGTACTGATCTGGTAAGAAAAAAATATTCTTTGAATTCTTCATTGAATACGACATGCTATTTTTTCCATTCATTTCCTTTTAGGATCAGTCGTGGTCTTTAACACTTTACCAATAGTATGGACGAATCCTCGCTTCATCCAAATGTGTAAAAGATTCTAACCGCACTTAAAAGCCGAGTACTCTACCGTTGAGTTAGCAACCCGAAAAAGGAATAAGTCGATACAATCATAATAACAAACACTAAAGAAATTCTACGAAGTAATCAAAAGATTGAACTAAAAAATTTTCAAATAAAAAATCGAGAGAAATCCAAAAATTTATAAACCTTTTTTATTTCAACCAAAAAAATTTCTTACATCAAAGCGAATCCACCATTTCCATGAAGTAAAGTAAAAAATCAAACTTCTGAGACGGAGATAAATAGATACACTTATTATTTCTAATAAATTATATTTGTTAGATATCCTGTTGTCAATATAATAAAATTATCCATTTTCTAAAAAGAATAGAATGGAAAACCACAAATAAAAACTTGTGTTGAATTGGCACTCCATAACAAATGGACATAGATACAAAAATGGAAATGGGGAAATGAAGAACTAGCAAAAAAATGAAGGTTTTCTTGTTCTAGATAAAAAATCTAGAATTTTATGGGAATAAAGAGAAATAGGCACGAATAGAAAAAAAAAATAAAGAGAAAAAAATAGTAGAGAAAGGCTATACAAAACTATACAAGTCATGACCCCTTTCTGATCCCATTTTTCCTTAATTCAAAAAAATTTTCGTTTGATTAGGCCGAAATTACTTTTTAATTTCTGCCTTAGTTAAAATATCCTGAACAGTTCCTGTAGGTTGAGCACCTTTTTCAAGAAAATAAAGAATGACAGGAACATTTAAATAAGTTTGATTCTTTATTGGATCATAAAAACCCACTTTCCGAAGATATCTTCCTTCTCTTCGGAATCTAACATCAATTGCAACGATTCGATAGACGGCTCATTGGGATAGATGTAGATGAACAATACCCCCCCAGAAACGTATAGGAAGCTTTTTCTTCGTACGGCTCGAGAAAAATGATTTAAGGCTCTATTTATGTATAGAAATAGAATTCCAATGGCAAATGGGTGTAATTAGACTATGATTTAAGTCCCCTTCCGCCTTTCTCCTTCCTTTCTGAAAGGGAAAAACCATTTATACTCATAACTCAAGTTGAATAATTTTCAAAAAGCTAAAAAAAAAAAAAAGATTTTTAAAATTTCTTTTATTGAGCGGTCTTTAAATCCCTTTCTTTTTAAGAAATTTTTATTAAAATTTGAATTCCTCATTCTGAGGCAGTTATTGATACAATTGAAAGGGTGTTTTCTTGTTCTGGTCTTTTTTATCCTTATTTTTAATCATTGGGTTTAGACATGACTTCGGTAATTTTGAATCCTTTCAAAATGGCAGCAACATACCCTTTTTTGTGACCTTTTTCAAAGAATCAGCCAAACATTTGATTCCCTGTGATACACTTTTTGTACCGAAAGCGTTTTCTTAATTCCAAATTCCAAGAATTTTTTTTTTTGATTGGAACCTTTTATTTCTATATCAAAAATATACTTACGAAGTTCTTCTATTTTATAGCTTGATATTAACCCTAGATCCGTGCCCTAAGAAATAAGTCAATACTTTATACTCGAGCTCCATCCTATATTATTTAGGATACAACCCAACAAAAAGGGTAGTTTAGCAGAACAAGTGATGTCGAGCCAAGAGCACCCTCATTTTGATATAAAATGGTGGATGCAAGAATCCACAATGGATCGTGTCCTTCAAGTCGCACGTTGCTTTCTACCACATCGTTTCAAACGAAGTTTTACCATAACATTTATCTAATTTTGAGCCGGTATAAAATTGAGTCCATTACAGAGTCATGAATAGTCATTGGTTCAGTCGATACATAGTAATGTATGTTTTTTCTTTTCTAAGATATTTTTCTGAAGAAGTTTTATCAGAATTCGAAATGAATCCCTATATATATATTTTATATATATTTTTTGTTTTGAAAAAAAAAAATAAAAAAAAAAAAATGTATGAATTAACCTGTTCGAATCTTTACATACATAAATAAAAAATTATTTTGAAGAGCAAAACAAATATAGATTAAGTCCTTACTCCTTTTTTTATCCTAAGCTAACCAAGTCTTAAGAAACTGAATCTCCTTGACTCAATTTAGTGATAGTACAAAAAACTTTCTCTTGTTTCAAAATTCAGAGATCTGCAGAGAATTAATAATTGAATTAATCCATTTATTATTTAAATAAGGAATAGGAAATAGGGCTCCTTTCGCATTTCGACTCCGTCAAATCAAAATGGTAGTAAGGTTTTTCTAAGTAACAAATTGACTTCAATATGAAGAGAAGAAACATATGATCAAAAGCCCGTCTAACCTTTATTTTGAATTCAAACCTTCTCTCTTAATTGGGTTACAACAAATAAATTGAATTTCACAGCTGTGTCATTTGTTGAACTCCATTAAGTTTAGTTTATTAAAAACTATAAATAAACTATATATATGTATTCTGATAGAATGAATATGCTCTGGGACGGAAGGATTCGAACCTCCGAATAGCGGGACCAAAACCCGTTGCCTTACCACTTAGCCACGCCCCATTTAAATTTTGATTTAACACTAATAAAGAATAATAGTGGTATTGGTTTGTCGTCAATTCTAGTCCAAATATTGAATTTTTAGAAGGAATTAGATTGTTGTTAGTATTTTGACACGGATAGATATAGAATTATCTTGAATTTATTGCTCATTACGTAGAATTCAATTAAGATATTGTATTGAAAGTAAAATTTATTCTATTCTCCTTTGAGAATTGCAGGATTTTTGGTTGGGTAAACTCAAAGAAAAGAAAAGATTTTTTCTAACTTTATCTTTTAGTTTTTACTTATATCAATAACTCAACCAAAATACAATTATCTCCAAGAACAAAATAAAAAGTTTATTATGCTTAATATCTTTAATTTGATCTGTATTAATTCTGCCCTTTATTCGAGTAGTTTTTTCTTCGCAAAATTGCCAGAGGTCTATGCTTTTTTGAATCCAATTGTAGATGTTATGCCAGTCATACCTTTGTTTTTTTTTCTCTTAGCCTTTGTTTGGCAAGCTGCCGTAAGTTTTCGATAAGATCTTTAATACTATCCTAGAAAATGAAAAATTCCTTTAATTTAAGAAATAAGAAATTCGAACAATTCAAAGGATCAGATAATTTTTACTCTCAATTTCAACATGAAACTTTTGAGTAGACACAAAAAATATGAATCACCACATTTCCCCACTCTAACCCCTAAGTGAAAGGCCTTACCTTCGTAGGATAGGATCTATGAAAGCAAATTTAAGTAATGAACGACTCTTATCTTATGCTAAATGAATTTATGAAAATTCTTTTGTATTTTGAGAAAGCACTTCATTTCTTGGTGTCAAATTAGGATATGTGGCATAAAAATGGACGATCTATTTTCTTTT